AAATCAAATACAAAAAATTTCAAAAGACAACAAAAAAGGATTTATAAGTCCACATATAAATATTAGTTCTAACAAAATGAGTTATGATGATAAAAGAGTGGAATCACCAAAAAAGATTTTGCGGCTATTAAAAAGAAGAAATATTAGACTAATACGTAAATCAAATTATTTTATAAGATTTTTCATTGAAAGAATATATATAAATATCTTTTTATTTATCAGTAATATTCCTAGAATAAATGGACAACTTTTTTTTTATTTTTTTGAATCAAGAAAAAAAGATTTTAATAAATATAGCTCCTATAATTCCTATAATAACTATATTTACAATAATGAAATAAATCAAGAGAAAATTGATAAAACAAATCAAAATATAACGCAGTTTATTTCGACTATAAAAGAGTCACTTTCTAATTCTAATATTAATAATAAGAACTTACAAACTTTTTGTGACTTATCTTATTTGTCACAAGCATATGTCTTTTACAAATTATCACAAAGCCCGGTTTTTAACTTTTTGAATTTATATAAGTTAAGATTAAGATCTGTCTTTCAATATAATGGAGCATCTCTTTTTCTTAAGAATGAAATAAAGAATTATTTCCTTGGAACACAAAAAATATTTCATTTCGAATTGAGACATAAGAACCCCCCCAATTCTGAAATAAATCAATGGAAAAATTGGTTAAAGGGTTATTATCAAAATAATTTATCTCAGTCTAGATTAGTACCACAAAAAAAAAAAAGTAGAAATAGCATAAATCAACACTCTATACCTCAAAATAACCATTTAAACAAATGGGATTCATATGAAGAAAACCCATTAATTAACTTTAAATCCGAAAAAAAAAATGTTAAAAAACAAGATAGATATGATCTTTTATCATATAATTTTATTAATTATGAAGATAAGAAAAACTCGTCTATTTATAGATTACCATTACAAGTAAATCATAACCAAGCGGTTTTTTATAATTACAACGAACATAAACGAAAAATCTTTAATATGCTAGTAGGTCTCCCTGTCAATAATTATCTAGTAGAAGATAATATTATAAATAGAAAAAAAAGAAAGACCAATTCGGATAGAAAAGATTTTGATTGGATAATTCTCAATTTTTGTCTTAGAAAGAAGATGGATATTAGGGCCTGGATCAATATGGATAGTGACACCAACAGTAATAAATATACTAAGACTAGGGCTAATAATTATCAAATAATTGATAAAATCGACAAGAAAGGTCTTTTTTATCCCACGATTCATCAAAATCAAGAAATGAACCCATCCAATCAAAAAAAAAAACTTTTTGATTGGATGAGAATGAATGAAGAAATACTAAGTTGTCCCATATCGAATCTCGAACTTTGGTTTTTCCCAGAATTTTTGATACTTTATACTTCGTATAAGATTAAACCATGGTACATACCAATCAAATTTCTACTTTTAAATTTTAATGTAAATGAAAATGCCAGTGAAAATAAAAAAACGACAGGAAAGAAAAAACGAGATATTTTTCTATCAATATTTTCAAATGAAAAAAAATATCTTGAATTAGAAAAAAAAAATCAAAATCAAGGAGAAAAAGAATGCACAATCAAAACAGATTTTGAATCAACTCTCTCAAACCAAGAAAAAGATATTGAAGAAAATTATGTAGTATCAAAGATTAAAAAAAATAAAAAACAATCCAGGACCAACATGGAAGCGGAGTTTTATTTCTTACTAAAAAGATATTTGCTTTTTCAATTGAGATGGGACGATTCTTTAAATAAAAAAATGATCGATAACATCAAAATATATTGTTCCCTGCTTAGACCGATAAACCTAAGAGAAATTACTATAGCCTCTATTCAAAGGGGAGAAATAAATCTGGATCTTATAATGATTCAGAAAAATTTCACTCTTACAGAATTGATTAAAAGGGGAATATTACTTATCGAACCAGTTCGTCTGTCTATAAAAAATGAAGGACAATTTATTATGTATCAAACTCTAGGTATCTCGTTGGTTCATAAGAGTAAGCACACAATTAATCAAAGGTATCGCAAAAAAGGCCTTGTTGATACGAAGAATTCTGATGAATTCATTTCAAAACATCAAAAGATGACTGAAAATAGAGACAAAAATCATTATGATTTGTTTGTTCCTGAAAGTATTTTATCCCCTAGACATCGTAAAGAATTGAGAATTCTAATTTGTTTCAATTCTAGGAATAGAAATGGTATGCCTAGCAATGCATTTTTTTGTAATGAAAATAAGGTAAGGAGTCTAGTTTTGAATAAAAGCAAAATAAATCAAAATACACTAATTAAATTAAAGTTCTTTCTTTGGCCTAATTATCGATTAGAAGATTTCGCTTGTATGAATCGCTATTGGTTTGATACCAATAATGGCAGTCGTTTCAGTATGGTAAGGGTCCATATGTATCCGCAATTTAAAAATGAACTGAGCCGTGTACTGGAAAAAAGTGAAATAGGGATTGATTTTATTTACCGTACTTTATTGCGTATATGAAGACAAAAAGATGCACACATGTATTGTTTTACATTCCATTATAATACATGATAATAATTCAATGACATATCAATATCTAGAAATGATACAAAAATCTTCTTAGTTTATTGTTAAATTTTAGGTATAATTTTTAATCTTTTGTGAGTGCAGACAACTATCTTTTTTTTTTTATTTACCTACTCGAATCCAATTTTAAAATTGGGAATTATTAACAAAATTAAGATTATTGTATTGTCTATGCCAAAAAAAAAAATGAGTATAATTATTATTATTATTATTGATCAATAAAAATATCTAGCAATAACAATAAAGGCCGGCGGGGAGGGGGGGGGGAAGATCTCATTTTATGGTAAAAAAATCATTCATTTCGGTTATTTCAAACGAAGAAAAAGAAGAAAACAGGGGGTCTGTTGCATTTCAAATACTAAGCCTCAGTAATAGGATACTCAAACTTTCTTCCCATTTGGAATTGCACAGAAAAGACTATTTATCTCAGAGAGGCCTCCGTAAAATTTTGGGAAAACGCCAAAGGATGCTGTCTTATTTGTCAAAGAAAAATAGAATACGTTATAAAGAATTAATTAATCAGTTAGATATTCGGGAATCAAAAACACGTTAATTTTAATTTGAAGAGGCTTTTTGAATTATTGAATTATTTGATTTATTAGATCTTGACTTTTATTTTAATGAACTTATTTTCGCTTTTCAGTAATTTATGAAAGAATGAATCGAGGAAAAAGAGAACCTTATGAATATACCAGCTACAAGAAAAGACCTCATGATAGTAAATATGGGTCCCCACCACCCATCAATGCATGGTGTTCTTCGCCTCATTGTTACTCTCGATGGTGAAGATGTTATTGACTGTGAACCAATATTAGGCTATTTACACCGAGGAATGGAAAAAATTGCGGAAAACCGAACAATTATACAATATCTGCCTTATGTAACACGTTGGGATTATTTAGCTACTATGTTCACAGAAGCAATAACGGTAAATGGACCGGAGTTGTTGGGAAATATCCAAGTGCCTAAAAGAGCCAGCTATATAAGAGCAATTATGTTGGAGTTGAGTCGTATAGCTTCTCATCTGTTGTGGCTTGGTCCTTTTATGGCAGATATTGGGGCACAGACTCCTTTCTTCTATATTTTTAGAGAAAGAGAATTAGTATATGATCTATTTGAAGATGCCACCGGTATGAGAATGATGCATAATTATTTTCGTATCGGAGGAGTAGCGGCTGATTTACCTCACGGCTGGATAGATAAATGTTTAGATTTTTGCGATTATTTTTTAATAGGAGTTACTGAATATCAAAAACTTATTACCCGAAATCCTATTTTTTTAGAACGAGTTGAAGGAGTAGGCATTATTGGTAGAGAGGAAGTAATAAATTGGGGTTTATCAGGACCAATGTTACGAGCTTCTGGAATACAATGGGATCTTCGTAAAGTTGATCGTTATGAATGTTACGACGAATTTGATTGGGAAGTACAGTGGCAAAACGAAGGAGATTCATTAGCTCGTTATCTAGTCCGAATTGGTGAAATGACAGAATCCATAAAAATTATTCAACAAGCTCTAGAAGGAATTCCGGGGGGGCCATATGAGAATTTAGAAATCCGATACTTTGATAGAGAAAGGAATCCAGAATGGAATGATTTTGACTATCGATTTATTAGTAAAAAACCTTCTCCTACATTTGAATTGCCGAAACAAGAACTCTATGTGAGAGTTGAAGCCCCAAAGGGAGAATTGGGAATCTTTTTGATAGGAGATCTGAGTGGTTTTCCTTGGAGATGGAAAATTCGTCCGCCGGGTTTTATCAATTTGCAAATTCTTCCTCAGTTAGTTAAAAGAATGAAATTGGCTGATATTATGACAATATTAGGTAGCATAGATATCATTATGGGAGAAGTTGATCGTTAAAATGATAATTGATACACCAGAAGTACAAGATATTAATTCTTTTTCTAGATTCGAATTTTTAAAAGAGACCTATGGAATTATATGGACCCTTATTCCTATTTTTACTCCTGTATTGGGAATCACAATAGGTGTACTAGTAATTGTATGGTTAGAAAGAGAGATATCCGCAGGGATACAGCAACGTATTGGACCTGAATACGCCGGACCTTTGGGAGTTCTTCAAGCTTTAGCAGATGGGTCAAAGCTACTTTTCAAAGAAAATATTTTTCCAGCTAGAGGAGAAACTCTTTTATTCAGTATCGGACCGTCCATTGCGGTTATATCCATTTTAGTAAGCTATTCAGTAGTTCCTTTTAGTTCTCACCTTGTTTTAGTGGATCTCAATATCGGTGTTTTTTTATGGCTTTCCATTTCAAGTATCGCTCCCATCGGCCTTCTTATGTCAGGATACGGTTCAAATAATAAATATTCTTTTTTAGGTGGTCTACGAGCTGCTGCTCAATCGATTAGTTATGAAATACCATTAACTTTATGTGTATTATCAATATCTCTACGTGCGATTCGTTAAGATATAAAGTGGTCTCTATTCCTTCCTTTCTAGGAAAAAAGGCGGAATAATTTGAGTAAATATCTTCATTTTTTATTCATTATTCAGATGGATGAACTAAATCAGATAGTTATATGAGTGAAAGAAAACAGCTTATATAATATATATATATTATAAATATAAATTCGCAGTAAAAAAAGTGAGTCTCATTTTCTATGTATAAGAGTTAGAGAGTTGAGCGGAAATAAACATAAGCATAAGAAAGCGGTTGCCCCAAGATTGGGTGATTCGTCATCCTGACTTGAAGCGGGTTCAAAAGATCAACCATAGTGAGTTTTCACTATCCTTTGTATGTATTCTCATACATGTATTACCTTAACGGATGATTGAACAAAAACGAGTGGATGGTTAGAAACACCAAGATACACAAAGGATTAGTAATGAAAATTATGTAAAAGAATATTTCTGCATAATATACAAAGAATATTAATTGAGGCTTTATGTTGGTAGAAATGATCAGGCAGTACTCCCGATGATTCCGATCCAGAGTATGCTCCTATTCGTCGATTAAATAAATGACTATTGGAAACGAAATAATCCTTTATTGATTTCTTTTTTATTTTGTAAGTCTCCTTTTTCCAGAAACAGAAAGAAGAATAGAAACGAAAAAAAGATTTTTTTTATTCTTTCTTTATACTTTTATCCTTTCCTTTCTATATCCATATTTATATAGATATAGATAGAATTCATATCATAACTTCTAAATTAATGTATAATTCTTTTTCATAAGTGAAAAGGACGAGTTATTTCAATTTTTATAAGTTAGAAGGAGTATTTCATTGAAGAAATAAGTTATTACTCAACAAAGAAAAATTGAAATTATTATTGAAATCATTAAATAAAGGATGAGATCAATTCAGAAGTACTTTGATTTTTCTATTTTTCATTATTATATTATTATACATATATAATAATGAAAGCAGAACAGACAGAATTAAATTGGTCTAATTCGGGATCGTACAATAAATTTTTACCTTATCCATCGTATAAACATATCAAGATAAAATAATATTGACCTGATCCCTAGATTTATTTATGGTCTTCAAGGAGCCGTATGCGGTGAAAATCTCATGTACGGTTCTGGACTAGCGATGGTAACAGTGATGGTATCACCGACTATGATTATCTAATAGTTCAAGTACAGTTGATATAGTTGAGGCACAATCAAAATATGGTTTTTGGGGATGGAATTTGTGGCGTCAACCTATAGGGTTTATTATTTTTCTAATTTCTTCCCTAGCAGAATGTGAAAGATTACCTTTTGATTTACCAGAAGCAGAAGAAGAATTAGTAGCAGGTTATCAAACCGAATACTCGGGTATCAAATTTGGTTTATTTTACGTTGCTTCCTATCTAAACCTATTAATTTCTTCATTATTTGTAACAGTTCTTTACTTGGGCGGTTGGAATATCTCTATTCCGTACATATTTGTTTTTGATTTTTTTGAAATAAATAAAACATATGGTGTTTTTGAACCGACAATTAGTATGTTTATTACATTAGCTAAAACTTATTTGTTCTTGTTCATTCCTATCACAACAAGATGGACTTTACCTAGGCTAAGAATGGACCAGCTATTGAATCTTGGATGGAAATTTCTTTTACCTATTTCTCTCGGTAATCTATTATTAACAACTTCTTCCCAACTCTTTTCACTGTAAAAGAAGATGATATCCTATATTCTCAACTTGGATCAAACAAGAGAAATAAACAAACATAAAATTATTCATAATATATTCACAATATGTTCCCTATGATAACCGGGTTCATGAATTATGGTCAACAAACAGTACGAGCTGCAAGGTACATAGGTCAGAGTTTCATGATTACCTTATCCCACGTAAATCGTTTACCCATAACTATTCAATATCCTTATGAAAAGGTAATCGCCACGGAGCGTTTCCGCGGTCGAATCCATTTTGAATTTGATAAATGTATTGCTTGTGAAGTATGTGTTCGTGTCTGCCCTATAGATCTGCCCGTCATTGATTGGAAATTGGAAACTGATATTCGCAAGAAACGATTACTTAATTACAGTATTGATTTCGGAATCTGTATATTTTGTGGTAACTGTGTTGAGTATTGTCCAACAAATTGTTTATCAATGACTGAAGAATATGAACTTTCTACTTATGATCGTCACGAATTGAATTATAATCAAATTGCCCTAGGTCGTTTACCAATGTCAGTAATTGACGATTATACAATTCGAACAATTTTGAATTCTCCTCAAATAAAAAAATAAATAAATCCTTGATGAAAAAAAGATCTTGAATTACTAGGGGTCATTAAATAAATGAGTTTTTTCCTTTTGTTTGGTCTCAATAACTACAAACCTCAACTATTGATTGGTTAGTAAGAAGTACGTCGTAATTTGGATTGAAAGGATTGAAAATTCATTATCATTAATTACTATATCTGACATTATTTCGAAATGTATAGTTTCGTATTCGAACTACTCTATTCAGACTCTATTCATATAAAACATGAAATTAGTCCAATAACTGTACCCCACATTAATTCACACCCCTTAGGATTTAATTCAAATTCAATTAGAAATTTCTTATGAATCATCAACAATTTTTTCTGGTCTGGTCTCAATAAGGTCATGAAAAACATTTCGATTTATTTACCTCTTATTTTACATATAATGGATTTGCCTGGACCAATACATGATTTTCTTTTAGTCTTTCTGGGATTAGGTCTTATCTTAGGAGGTATAGGAGTAGTATTACTTAACAACCCAATTTATTCTGCCTTTTCGCTGGGATTAGTTCTTGTTTCTATATCTTTATTATATATTCTATCAAATTCATATTTTGTAGCCGCCGCACAACTCCTTATTTACGTGGGAGCTATAAATGTTTTAATCATATTTGCTGTGATGTTCATGAATGGTTCAGAATATTACAAAGATTTTAATCTTTGGACCGTTGGGAATGGGTTTACTTTGCTGATTTGTACAAGTATTTTTGGTTTACTAATAACTACTATTACGGATATATCATGGTACGGGATTATTTGGACTACAAGATTAAACCAGATTATAGAACACGATTTGATAAGTAATAGTCAACAAATTGGAATTCATTTATCAACGGATTTTTTTCTTCCATTTGAATTCATCTCGATAATTCTTTTAGCGGCTTTGATAGGTGCAATTACCGTGGCGCGCCAATAATAAATCTATAAAATTGGTAACAGCAATCCAAAATAAACTCCATTCTGTGTTATCACAATTATTTACCTTCAATTAGAATTTAAAATTGTTTATGTTTAAAATATAAAATAAAATTCTTTTATTCGATCTATTACCAATATATTTCTTTCTTCCGTACTTTTTTTATATTATAGTCAATTGAATCTTTTCTATTATTGTTCATATTATATTGAAATGAATTGAAATTGATAAGGAGTTGGTCAATGATGCTCGAACATGTACTTGTTTTGAGTGCCTACTTATTTTTTATCGGTATCTATGGATTGATCACCAGCCGAAATATGGTTAGAGCTCTTATGTGTCTTGAACTTATACTGAACGCGGTTAATATAAATTTCGTAACATTTTCTGATTTTGTTGATAGTCGCCAATTAAAAGGAAATATTTTCTCCATTTTTGTTATAGCCATTGCAGCCGCTGAAGCAGCCATTGGACCAGCTATTGTTTCGTCAATTTATCGTAACAGAAAATCAACTCGTATCAATCAATCGAATTTGTTGAATAAGTAGTATGAATGATCAGTAGTAATATGAATGATAAGTAGTATTAACCATACAAATGAGAATATTCATAAATTCGAATTTAGTATGTATTATACATAATGTATGATCATGTTTGCGAAAATATAAGAAATCAAAGTATCTTAGTTCTCTCCCATGAGTCGAGCCGGAAGTAGATTGATTATCAAAATTCTGGCAAATATAAATCATTGATTCATCTGGTATCTAAATCTGGTATCTAAATATATGATTCATTTACATACAAGTTTACTAGATCGAAAATTTATTATTAAAAAAGAAAAAAAAAAGATTATAGATCCAATGTCACATTCAGTAAAGATTTATGCTACGTGTATAGGGTGTACTCAATGTGTCCGAGCTTGCCCCACAGATGTATTAGAAATGATACCTTGGGATGGGTGTAAAGCTAAACAAATAGCTTCTGCTCCAAGAACAGAGGACTGTGTGGGTTGTAAAAGATGTGAATCTGCCTGTCCAACGGATTTCTTGAGTGTTCGAGTTTATTTGTGGCATGAAACAACTCGAAGTATGGGTCTAGCTTATTGATACTTTCCAAAAACCTACTTGAATACGACTACAATTTTATTTTTTTTGCCTTTACCGACAAAAACCCGTGCTCAATATATTATATATTGAGCACGGGTTTTTCTGGTCCAAGTGTATCTTGTTTTTACCACGAATTATTTTCCTTGGTTAACGATAATTGTAGTTTTGCCAATATTTGCAGGTTCCCTAATCTTCTTTCTTCCTCATAGAGGAAATAAGGTAATTAGGTGGTATACTCTTTGTATATGTATAATCGAACTCCTTCTAACAACCTATGCATTCGGTTATCATTTCCAATTGGACGATCCATTAATCCAACTGACAGAGGATTATAAATGGATCGATTTTTTGGATTTTTCCTGGAGATTGGGAATAGATGGAATTTCGATAGGACCTATTTTGCTGACGGGGTTTATCACTACTTTAGCTACTTTAGCGGCTCGGCCAATTACTCGAGAATCCCGAGTATTCCATTTCCTGATGTTAGCAATGTATAGCGGTCAAATAGGACCATTTTCTTCTCAAGACCTTTTACTTTTTTTCATCATGTGGGAATTAGAATTAATTCCAGTTTATCTACTTCTAGCCATGTGGGGAGGAAAGAAACGTTTGTATTCAGCTACAAAATTTATTTTGTATACTGCAGGAAGTTCCGCCTTTTTATTAATGGGAATTCTAGGTATTTGTTTATCTGGTTCTAATGAACCAACATTAAATTTTGAAACATCAGCTAATCAATCGTATCCTGTAGCACTCGAAATGCTATTCTATATTGGATTTTTTATTGCTTTTGCTGTCAAATCGCCGATTATACCCTTACATACCTGGTTACCAGACACTCATGGAGAGGCACATTACAGTACTTGTATGCTTCTAGCTGGAATTTTATTAAAAATGGGAGCGTATGGATTGATTCGGATCAATATGGAATTATTACCTCACGCACATTCTATATTTTCTCCTTGGTTGATGATAGTCGGCACAATTCAAATAATCTATGCAGCTTCAACATCTCCTGGTCAACGTAATTTAAAAAAAAGAATAGCTTATTCCTCTGTATCTCATATGGGTTTCATAATTATAGGACTTGGTTCTATAAACGATACAGGACTTAATGGAGCCATTTTACAAATAATCTCTCATGGATTTATTGGCGCGGCGCTTTTTTTCTTGGCAGGAACGAGTTATGATAGAATACGTCTTGCTTATCTCGATGAAATGGGTGGAATGGCTATCACAATTCCAAAAATATTTACGACTTTCAGTATCTTATCAATGGCTTCTCTTGCATTACCGGGCATGAGCGGTTTTGTTGCAGAATTAATAGTATTTTTTGGAATACTTACTAGCCAAAAATATCTTTTAATGACAAAAATACTAATTACTTTTGTAATGGCAATTGGAATGATATTAACTCCTATTTATTCATTATCTATGTTACGACAGATGTTCTATGGATACAAGCTTTTTACTGCGACAAACTCTTATTTTGTCGATTCTGGGCCGCGAGAATTTTTTGTTTCGATCTCTATTCTTTTACCCGTAATAGCTATTGGTATTTATCCAGATTTCGTTTTCTCATTATCAGTTGACAAAGTCGAAGCTCTTCTATCTAATTCTTTTTATCCATCATTTTTGTGAGTAAACCAAAAAAGCAAACATAAATCAATCATATGATTTTAAAAAGTGTTTGTTCGACACTTAAAAATAAGTCCTTTTTTTTCTCCTAAGTTTGAGTAAAATAAATTGGAAGTTTATTATAACCAGGTATGTAATCCAGGGAGAACCCTTTGATTTGATTCAAAGGGTTCTCCCTGGATTACACGAAGTTTTATTTTATACACTTATGCTGTCTTATGTTTATTTTCTATTTATCAAGTCCTTTCTTTATCTTTAATTCAATTAGATGTTAATGTAAATGAACCATAACTATGCAACCCTATTCCTAATAAATTAACCCCAAAATAGCATATCCAAATTATAAAAAAGCCCATCGAGGCTACAATTGCGGAATTTACACTTTCAATATTTTTATTTGTTCGAGTATGTAAATAAATCGAAAATAGGGTCCACGTAATAAATGCCCAAGTTTCCTTCGGATCCCAATTCCAATATGATCCCCATGCTTCATTAGCCCATACTGCTCCCGAAAGAATACCTATGGTTAAAAAGATAAACCCTAGACTAATAATACGATAACTCCAAAGATCCAATTGTTGAATCAATTGAAACCTGTAATAATTCCTAGAAGAAAGAAAAAAAGTGTTTGGTAAAAGATTATTTTTTTCTCTCACGTATTGAATCTCGCCCAGGAAAAACGACTCATTTACGAGATTATTGATTTTACTAAAAATCCTTAGGAATTTTCGAAATGTAATGACTAGAAGAGCTAGTGATAATAATGATCCGCATAAAAGAGCTGCATAGCCCAATACCATCATACTTACGTGCATCATTAACCAATGGGATTGGAGAGCTGGTACTAATATTTCGGATTGATGCATTTCAGTTAAAAGGCCCGAAGTAGCAAAACCTTGGGTAAAAATAGCACTTGGCGTGGTTATTGCGTTTAAATTTAAATAGTTTTTATACTTTTTAAAATACGGAACCATATGAATAATGGAGAAACTCCATGAAAGAAAGATTAATGATTCATATAAATTACTTAATGGTAAATATCCTAAATAAATCCAACGAGTAATTAATAATCCTGTTATACAGAAAAAAGTAGTCATCATCCCCTTTTCTGACGAATCATATAGTCCTACGATTTCATCGACTAATAAGGTTATCAAATGAATTGTAATTACAATTGAAACGACCGAAAAGGATATATGAGTTAATATATGCTCTAAAGTTGAAAATATCATAAACAATTTTAAATTAAAATAAAGGAAAGTTACTCAATTCCCAATTTTAATTCCTATCCTAAAAATTGGGAATTGAATTCCATATAGGACTTATTCTTTTAGAATATGTCATGCCGCCACTCGGACTCGAACCGAGATGCTCTAGCACTGCTTCCTAAGAGCAGCGTGTCTACCGATTTCACCATAGCGGCTTGTTCTAAATTATAATAACCTATTTTTATTCAATCGTCGAGATTGAAGTAGTCAATTCAATATATATTATATATATTTCGGAAAGAATTTAGGAAAGATTAAAATAAAAATTGTTGAATAAAAACTTTTTTAAAAATTAGAATTTTAACGTAACGATTTTAATAATAATCCGTATTTTTATTGGTCTATTTTTTAGTTATAGTGTTAGAATGTTCGTTTTATTTAACTTAACTACTGGGATTTTAAAATACTTTATTTTTTTATGCTCGAATAAAATCTAACTAGATAGTTATAACCTCACCTCAATCTATGGATTGAACTCAAAACATTCTTTATGACTTGCATTTTCTTTTGACTTAGTTTTTTAATAATTCATTTCTTACTGATTTATTTTATGAATCTTAAAAAATGCATTTTTTCGATGACATAAAAATAGGATTTTTATGTATCACGATTTTGTTAATATATGCAGGGGATTGTAACTCTTTGCATAGCTTTGTATTAAATGTCAGTGTTGGTTTTAATTGTGTAGAGAATTTGTCTTAAGATTTAGCAAACAAAATATTGGTAGGTTTTGGGCCAGGCTAGGTATATTATGTAATAAAAGATTTCAACTTCTATCATAAGTATATCGTATTTCATATCATAATTGTAGCGTACTTAAAAAAAAAAATCATTTTTATTTTATAAATCAATTTATGTATATTACTTAAGTATATATTTCTATATTAATTATAGAAATATATATTTGTTGATTGATCTTTCAGTGGAAACATAGGGTCTAAAATTGGTGTATTTTTTATATAATCGTATTTTTAGTATAATCACTTAAAAAAGGGTTTTTCTTAATTGAATTTGCTTAAATTAAAAATTAGGGATATATAGTAATAATAATTTATAGAAAAAATGGTTTAGAGAATTTTAAAACACATTTTAAACTTAATTAATTAATTTTGATTACAAATTATATATATATTCTTCTATAATTAGTTTAATTAAGTATAAATTAAGTATATTAGATATACTAAATACTATATTTATTATTTTATGGTATAAAATAATAAAAGAGTAATAAAAGAGAAAAATCTTTTATTCTTGAATCGATGGGGATTCTTATTTTCCCCACCCTAAAAACAATAAAGCATATTCAAAAGAAACGTTAATCCTGTGCTTGCATTTATTCTTTTTTCAAACAAAAGAGTATAGTATTATAATTTATATTTAAATTTATATAATTTAAATTTAGTAGACACAAGAATCCTTTTTTATTATAAAAGCGAAACCACTTCAATTTACTATTGCTATTGATTCGGTCAAAATAAAACATTAGAGAATATCCATTTTTCCTTTTATTTCTATTTAGATATTTTTTATTATATATATTTATATATATTAATAGATAATAGAATACATAAATTTATAATATATAATTTATAATAGAATTATAAAATATAATTATTAAGTTAATATAATTTATAGTTTTTATAATCTTTTGAGTATTATTTAAAATTAATATTTTATTTTATATAAATTAAGTATTTGTATTTTATTTTAAAGTCTAAAATATTAATTTTCATTCTAAAATTCTAAAATGTAGTACTATATTACTTAATAATTTACTTAAGAATATAATACAAATTTTTATAAATTTTTTTTTTAGCTTATAAAAAATTATAAAAATATCCAATTATAAACAAATAAGACTGACTGCTTTTCGAGTCAGAACAACTCAAATTATTCCAATCTTTGATTATTTATTTGTTGCATAAAAAAAACTTTTTGAATTCCTTGTAGAAAGAGATTTACCTAACGAAAAAGCTTTCAATGCTGCCCAATATCCTTTCTTTTTCCAAATATTTTTACGAATCCGCTTTTTTGAGATAGAAGTACGTTTTTTCGGAACTGCCATTAAAAATTATAAGTAAGTTTTTAATCCCTATAGTTGGATGTCAAAGACATCTATTGTTCAAAACCAATTGTTTTTTTTCTTATTAATTATCTAGCTATCTATTTATTTTCTAGATTGTACTCCCTTCATAAAAATATGAATATAGAAAAATCGCGTAACTAAATAAATAAAAAAAGTACGGGGAACAAAAAAAAATAATAAAATAAAAAAGATTCTTATTTTTTCTATTCCCGACAATATCGAATAATTCATATTTAGTTTATTGGTCCTCTTATATCCTCATTCAAACCCATATCTATAAAATTGAAATTTGCTATGCCATATAAATCTAATAGATTAACGTTGATATGATAATCAAATAAAAACAAAAAAATACAAACAAAAAGATTATACCTTTCTTTATATCTATATTTTATATCTCTGTCTAGTTTCTTTTTGTCGTCCTACATTGATTTATAGGTAATAAAAAGGGCAAAAATACATAATAAAAAAGATCCAAAGTTTTACTAAACCAACCCCTTGTATTAAATTAATATAAAAAAATAAAAAAAATATTAAATCTAAGTAAAAAAATTACTATTTTTTTTTTCTTTTCTATGAATTATTAATTTAATTGGTCAAGCTCCCAAAAAGAGCAAGAGTATATATAATTTTAATTTTAAAATGTGCAAGAGACTAGTACTTAATCTGTTATCTCTTAAAAACTAAAAACGCCAAGATAAATAATTTTCTAAAAGATATCTTAGAAATTCCTCCTTTTAATTTTATGTTAAAGTTAAATTTTGGATGTCAGAGTTTGGAGATCAGAGCCTTTTCTAAAAAAATAAAAGTCTAATATTAAAATTATATTACAATAAAAGACAATCAATTAGTTCCAAAATCAATTTTCAGAATAACCCCAAAAGAAATAACTTTATTGGGGATAAGTTAGGTTTTTTTTCTGATTCAGATCAAATACTGGTTTTGGTATAATTATTTATCTTTGCTTTATCAATATATAAATTAGTGTAATACGAAATAATAATGAAAATGGAGATTTCCATTTTCATTTTTTGGATATTCATCAAATTTGACTTAATAATAATATAATAATTGAATATTAATATTTAATATCAATATTACTATATAGTACTTTTTTTTCATCGTTTTCAATAGTAATTTGTTCATATCATTTGACAAATTTGAACTTCTTTATTTGAAATATTTAAAATAGTTGAAAAAGATTCAGAATAATTATAAAATTCTAGATTTTATTTTGTCTATTTTAAGTTTTTATTTTATTAACTGACCCCTTATCATTTCAAAAGAAATAAGAACCGGTAAATCAGAAACAATTAATTAAGATAAAAATAAAAAGACTTTTTTTAATTTATTTTTATGGAATATATATATCAATATTCATGGATTATAGCTTTAATCTCACTTCCAGTTCCGATATTAATAGGAGTAGGACTTTTACTTTTTCCAACGGCAACAAAAGATCTTCGCCGTATGTGGGTTTTTCCAAGTGTTTTATTGTTAAGTATAGTTATGCTTTTTTCAACTTATCTAGTTATTCAACAAATAAATAAACCTTCTATCTATCTATCTATATGGTCTTGGACTATAAATAATGACTTTTCTTTAGAATTTGGCTATTTGGTTGACCCACTTACTTCTATTATGTTAATATTAATTACTACTGTTGGAGTTTTGGTTCTTATTTATAGTGACAATTATATGTCTTATGATCAGGGATATTTGCGATTTTTTGCTTATATTAGTTTATTCATTACTTCAATGGTAGGATTAGTTACTAGTTCTAATCTAATACAAATTTATTTTTTTTGGGAATTAGTTGGAATGTGTTCTTATCTATTAATAGGTTTTTGGTTCACACGACCTACTGCAGCAAATGCTTGTCAAAAAGCTTTTGTAACTAATCGTGTCGGAGATTTTGGTTTATTATTAGGAATTTTAGGTTTTTATTGGATAACGGGCAGTTTGGAATTTCGGGGTTTGTTTGAAATATTCAATAACTTGGTTTCTAATAATGAGGTTAATCATTTATTTGCTACTTTGTGTGCTTTTCTATTATTTGCTGGTGCAATTGCTAAATCTGCCCAATTTCCCCTTCATGTATGGTTACCCGATGCTATGGAAGGGCCTACCCCTATTTCAGCTCTTATACATGCTGCTACTATGGTAGCGGCTGGAATTTTTCTTGGAGCTCGGCTTCTTCCGCTTTTCATAGTTATACCTTATATAATGAATCTAATAGCTTTGATAGGTATAATAACATTATTTTTAGGGACCACTTTAGCTCTTGCTCAAAAGGATATTAAGAGGGGTTTAGCTTATTCTACAATGTCTCAATTGGGTTATATGATGTTGGCTCTAGGTATGGGTTCTTATCGGGCTGCTTTGTTTCATTTGATTACTCATGCTTATTCCAAAGCATTGTTGTTTTTAGGATCTGGATCTATTATTCATTCAATGGAAACTATTGTTGGATATTCTCCAGATAAAAGTCAGAATATGATTCTTATGGGGGGTTTAAAAAAACATGTACCAATTACAAAAACATCTTTTTTATTAGGTACACTTTCTCTTTGTGGTATTCCACCTCTTGGATGTTTTTGGTCCAAAGATGAAATTCTTAATGATAGTTGGTTGTATTCACCAATTTTTGCAATAATAGCTTTTTCCACAGCGGGATTAACTGCATTTTATATGTTTCGGATCTATTTACTTACTTTTGAGGGACATTTAAATGTTTATTTTCAAACTTACAGTGATAAAAAACGAAGTTCTGTTTATTCAATATCTTTATGGGGGAGAGAAGAGCAAAAGTGGATTAAAACAAGATTTCACTTATTACCTTTATTAACCATGAATAATAACAAAAGGACTTCTTTTTTTTTTTTTAAAAAGAAATATCCAATTAATATAAATGTAAGAAATATGAGGGGACCTATTATTACTATTCCTAATTTCGGTACTAAGAACATTTTCTCTTATCCTAATGAGTCGGCCAATACTATGCTATTTGTTATGCTTGTATTAGGTCTATTTACATTCTTCATTGGAATTATAGGAATTCCTTTCTTCAATCAATTCAATCAAGAAGGAATGCAGTTGGATATATTAACAAAATTATTAACTCCGTCTATAAACCTTTTATATCAAAATAAAAAATTTTTGATGGAT